AATATTTTATTCCTATCAAAAAAAAATAAAATTAAAAAATTAAATATTTTTTTTTTATAATTATAAAAATTAAATTTTTTTTTAAAAAATAAAAATTAAATAATAATTTAATAAAATAAAAAAAAAAAAATTAAAAAAAAAAAAAAAAAAAAAAAAAAAAAAAGGTTACTTTATTCAAAAAAAAATTCAAGTATAATTCTAAATAATGAATTGCCTGATAAAAGGATTATCTTGATAGGATAAATTATATAATTTAATATTATATTCATTATATTTAATAGAATTAAACTATTCCTAAAAGTATCAAAAACTTTTGTGCATCTTACACTAAAATATAAAAAGATAAGCTAATTTAAGCTATTGGGCTCATACCCCATCTATAAAGGTATTAATCCTTTTCTTTTTAATTTTTAATAATTCATCTAAAATATTATTTTTTTTTATTTTAATAATAAGAACAATAATTACTATTTCAGCAAATTCATGATTAAGTGCTTGAATAGGATTAGAAATTAATTTATTATCTTTTATCCCCCTTATAAAAGATGATAATTTAATATCAAATGAAGCTTCCCTCAAATATTTTCTAATTCAAGCACTAGCCTCATCTATTTTATTATTATCTATTATTTTATTTATATATCAAAATAATTTTATAAAAATAATTTATTCAGAAAATTATGTAAATATAATAATTTTATCATCATTATTTTTAAAAAGAGGTACCGCTCCATTTCATTTTTGATTTCCTAATGTTATAGAAGGATTAAATTGAATAAATTCTTTAATTTTAATAACCTGACAGAAAATTGCTCCTTTAATATTAATTTCTTATTTAATTATTAAATTTATAATAATTTGATGCATTTTATTATCAATTATTATTGGATCATTAGGAGGATTAAATCAAACTTCATTACGAAAATTAATAACTTTCTCTTCAATTAATCATTTAGGTTGAATATTAATAAGTATATATTCTAATGAATCATTATGAATCACTTATTTTATATTTTATAGATTTTTATCTTTCAATATAATTTTCTTATTCAACATATTTAAATTATTTCATATTAATCAATTATTTTCATTATTTTTCTTTAATAAAACTTTAAAATTTTCATTATTTTTAAATCTATTATCATTAGGAGGATTACCTCCATTTTTAGGATTTTTACCTAAATGATTTACTATTCAGTATTTAACGTTTAATAATCAATTATTTTCATTAACCATTATAATTCTTATAACATTAGTAACATTATTTTTTTATTTACGATTATGTTATACAGCATTTATATTAAATTATTTTGAAAATAATTGAACTTTTAATATTTACTGAAATAATTTCTTAATAAATTTATACTTATTTTTTTCATTTGTTTCTACTTTTGGTTTATTCATTATTAGAATTATTTATTACTTAATTTAAAAAGCTTTAAGTTAAATAAACTAATAACCTTCAAAGTTATAAATATAAGAAAAGTCTTTTAAGCTTTAATAATTATAATTATTCCTTCAGAATTGCAATCTAATATCATTATTGACTATAAAGCCAATTATACTAATAAATTAATTAATTTTAATTAAAAAGAATAACTCTTATAAATAGATTTACAGTCTATTGCCTAAACTTCAGCCATTTAATCGCAACAATGATTATTTTCAACTAATCATAAAGATATTGGAACATTATATTTTTTATTTGGAACATGAGCTGGAATAGTAGGAACTTCTTTAAGTATTCTTATTCGTGCAGAATTAGGTCATCCAGGTGCATTAATTGGAGATGACCAAATTTATAATGTTATTGTTACTGCTCATGCTTTTGTAATAATTTTTTTTATAGTTATACCAATTATAATTGGAGGATTTGGAAATTGATTAGTTCCATTAATATTAGGAGCTCCTGATATAGCTTTTCCTCGAATAAATAATATAAGATTTTGACTATTACCTCCTTCTTTAACTTTATTATTAGTAAGAAGAATAGTAGAAAATGGAGCTGGAACAGGATGAACTGTATATCCTCCTTTATCAGCAAGAATTGCTCATGGAGGAGCATCAGTAGATTTAGCAATTTTTAGATTACATTTAGCTGGAATATCTTCTATTTTAGGAGCAGTAAATTTTATTACAACTGTAATTAATATACGATCTACTGGAATTTCATATGATCGAATACCATTATTTGTATGATCTGTAGTAATTACAGCATTATTATTACTTTTATCATTACCTGTATTAGCAGGAGCTATTACTATACTCTTAACTGATCGAAATTTAAATACTTCATTTTTTGATCCTGCAGGAGGAGGAGATCCTATTCTATATCAACATCTATTTTGATTTTTTGGACACCCAGAAGTTTATATTTTAATTTTACCTGGATTTGGAATAATTTCTCATATTATTAGTCAAGAATCTGGAAAAAAGGAAACCTTCGGATCATTGGGAATAATTTATGCTATATTAGCAATTGGTTTATTAGGATTTATTGTTTGAGCTCACCATATATTTACTGTCGGAATAGATGTTGATACTCGAGCTTATTTTACATCAGCAACGATGATTATTGCAATTCCAACGGGTATTAAAATTTTCAGTTGATTAGCTACTTTACATGGAACACAATTAATTTATTCCCCCACTATAATATGAGCATTAGGATTTGTATTTTTATTTACTGTTGGAGGATTAACAGGAGTAGTATTAGCTAATTCTTCAATTGATATTATTTTACATGATACATATTATGTAGTTGCACATTTCCATTATGTATTATCAATAGGAGCAGTATTTGCAATTATAGCTGGATTTGTACACTGATATCCATTATTTACTGGATTAACAATAAATACCAAATGATTAAAAAGTCAATTTATTATTATATTTATTGGAGTAAATTTAACATTTTTCCCTCAACATTTTTTAGGACTAGCAGGTATACCACGACGGTATTCTGATTATCCCGATGCTTATACAGCATGAAATGTAATTTCAACAATTGGTTCTACTATCTCATTAGTAGGAATTATCTTTTTTATAATTATTATCTGAAAAAGAATAATTAAACAACGTCAAGTAATTTATACAATACAATTAAATTCATCAATTGAATGATATCAAAATATTCCCCCAGCAGAACATAGTTATTCAGAACTACCTTTATTATCTAATTTCTAATATGGCAGATTAATGTAATGAATTTAAGCTTCATATATAAAGTACTTTACTTTTATTAGAAAAATGTCAACATGAGCAAATTTAGGTTTACAAGATAGAGCATCTCCATTAATAGAACAATTAACATTTTTTCATGATCATACATTATTAATTTTAGTTATAATTACAGTAATAGTAGGATACATAATATTTATATTATTTTTTAATAATTATAGTAACCGATATTTATTACATGGACAAACAATTGAAGTAATTTGAACTATTCTTCCAACTATTATTTTATTATTTATTGCTTTTCCATCTTTGCGATTACTTTATTTACTAGATGAAATTAATGAACCCTCTATTACACTAAAATCAATTGGACATCAATGATACTGAAGTTATGAATATTCAGATTTTTTAAATATTGAATTTGATTCATATATAATTCCAACAAATGAATTATCTATTAATAATTTTCGATTACTAGATGTTGATAATCGAATTGTATTACCAATAAATTCACAAATTCGAATTTTAGTAACAGCTGCAGATGTACTTCATTCATGAACTGTACCTGCATTAAGAGTAAAAATTGATGGAACTCCCGGTCGATTAAATCAAACTAATTTCTTTATTAACCGTCCAGGTTTATTTTTTGGTCAATGTTCAGAAATTTGTGGAGCTAATCATAGTTTTATACCAATTGTAATTGAAAGAGTTCCTATAATATATTTCATTAAATGAATTTCTAATATAAATTAAAATTAAAACATTAAATGACTGAAAGCAAGTACTGGTCTCTTAAACCATGATATAGTAATCTAGCAATTACTTTTAATGATAATTATTCAAAAAAAAAAATTAGTTAAATTATATAACATTAGTATGTCAAACTAAAATTATTAATATATTAATATTTTTTAATTCCTCAAATAGCTCCAATTAATTGATTAAGTTTATTTTTATTATTTTCTTTAATTTTTATTTTATTTAATATAATAAACTATTTTATTTATTTACCTACAACACCTAAACATAAAAATTTAGACAAAATTAACAAAAATTCAATAAATTGAAAATGATAACTAATTTATTTTCTGTATTTGACCCTTCTTCTAATATTTTTAGTTTATCCTTAAATTGATTAAGAACATTTATAGGATTATTAATAATTCCAACAATATATTGATTTATACCTTCACGATATCATATTATCTGAAATAAAATTTTAATAACTTTACATAGAGAATTTAAAACTTTATTAGGAAATCCCAACCAAAAAGGAACAACTATTATTTTTGTATCATTATTTAGTTTAATTTTATTTAATAATTTTCTAGGATTATTTCCTTACATTTTTACAAGAACAAGTCATTTAGTATTAACTTTAGCTTTAGCTTTACCTTTATGATTAGCTTTTATAATTTATGGATGATTAAATCATACACAACATATATTTATTCACTTAGTACCACAAGGAACTCCTTCTGTATTAATACCTTTTATAGTATGTATTGAAACAATTAGAAATATTATTCGTCCAGGTACCTTAACTGTACGATTAACAGCAAATATAATTGCTGGACATTTATTATTAACATTATTAGGAAATACAGGTCCATCATTATCATCAATTATAATTATAATTTTATTAATTGTACAAATTTTATTATTAGTATTAGAATCAGCTGTAGCAATCATTCAATCATATGTATTTGCTGTTTTAAGAACATTATATTCTAGAGAAGTTATTTAATTAAATGTCAACACACTCAAATCATCCATTTCATTTAGTAGATTATAGACCATGACCATTAACAGGTGCAATTGGAACTATAACATTAGTTTCAGGATTAGTAAAATGATTTCATCAATATAGTATATCATTAATTATAATTGGAACAATTATTACAATTTTAACAGTATATCAATGATGACGAGATGTATCACGTGAAGGAACTTTTCAAGGACTTCATACTTATCCTGTAACTACAGGTTTACGATGAGGAATAATTTTATTTATTTTATCAGAAGTATTATTTTTTTCATCATTCTTTTGAGCATTCTTTCATAGAAGTTTATCTCCAGCTATTGAATTAGGAGCTATTTGACCTCCAATAGGAATTATTCCATTTAATCCATTTCAAATTCCATTATTAAATACAACTATTTTATTAGCATCAGGAATTACAGTTACATGAGCTCATCATAGATTAATAAGAAGAAATTATTCTCAAGCTACCCAAAGTTTATTTTTTACAATTTTATTAGGAGTATATTTTACTATTTTACAAGCTTATGAATATATTGAAGCTCCTTTTACAATTGCTGATGCTGTTTATGGATCTACTTTCTTTATAGCAACAGGATTTCATGGACTTCATGTTTTAATTGGAACTACTTTTTTATTAATTTGTTTAATTCGACACTTAAATAATCATTTTTCAAAAGATCACCACTTTGGATTTGAAGCAGCAGCCTGATACTGACATTTTGTAGATATTGTTTGATTATTTTTATATGTATCAATTTATTGATGAGGAGGATAATTATAAAATAATTTATATAATATAATAAAGTATATATGACTTCCAATCATAAAGTCTATTAATAAATAGTATAAATAATTTTTTCAATAACATTAATATCATTTATTATCATAACTTTATCTATTATTGTAATAATATTAGCAAATATTTTATCTAAAAAAAGATATAAAGATCGAGAAAAAAGTTCACCATTTGAATGTGGATTTGATCCTATATCATCTTCACGTTTACCATTTTCTCTAAAATTCTTTTTAATTACTATTATTTTCTTAATCTTTGATGTAGAAATTGCACTAATTTTACCTATAATTTTAGTTATAACATACTCAAACTTAATAATATGATCATTAACTTCAATAGTATTTATTTTAATTTTATTATTAGGATTATATCATGAATGAAATCAAGGAATATTAAATTGATCTAACTAGGGTTATAGTTAAACTTATAACATTTGATTTGCATTCAAAAATAATTGATTTAATCAATTTACCTTAAATATGAAGCGATTTATTGCAATTAGTTTCGACCTAATATTAGGTATTATAATACCCTTATTTTAAAATTAATTGAAACCAAAATAGAGGTATATCACTGTTAATGATAATAATGAATAATTTAATTCCAATTAAAGAAATATGTAGTATCAAATAAAAGCTGCTAACTTTTTATTTTAATGGTTTAATTCCATTTATATTTCTATCCATATATATATATATATATATATATATTTATATAGTTTAAATTAAAACACTACATTTTCATTGTAAAAATAAAATATTTTTTTTTTATAAATTACTAAATTTAATTATTTAATTATTTAAAGATTAATTAACCTCCCTAACATCTTCAATGTTATACTCTAAATATAAGCTATTTAAATATAAAAAAATCTGAAACATAAATAAAATAATAATTCATAAAACAAAAATTATTATATAAACCTTTAAATTATTATTTTGAATCAAATAATTAAATTGAGAATAATTAACTAATTGTTTATATAAATTTTGTCTTCCCATAAATTCAGATCATCCCTGATCAAAATTTTTAACAATATTTATTCCAATTTTTAAAGAATAATTAACAATTCCATAAGTTGAAATATAAGGTATAAATCATATTGAACCAACAAATATTCTAACTAAATAACTATTAAAAGATTTATTATAAAAAAATAATGAAATTTTTGAAATTAAATATCCAAATAAACCTCCAACAATACAAACAAATAATGTTATAAATTTTAAATAATAAGGTAAGCAAATTGTATAAGGAGTTAAAAAAATAATTCAACTTAAAAAACTACCTCCAATAATACTTATAATTATTAATCCTAATATACCCTTTAATATAATTCAACTTTCGTCATTTAATACATTTAAAGATCTACAATTTAAATCACCAGTTATTGAATAATAAACCAACCGAAAAGAATAACAAACTGTTAAACCAGTAGAGAAAAAAAAAAGGTAATAAATAAATAAATTTATTATACTTAAAGAAACAACTTCCAAAATTAAATCCTTAGAATAAAATCCAGCTAAAAAAGGTATTCCACATAAAGCCAAATTTGCAACATTAAAACAAGAAGAAGTTAATGGTATAAATTCTCTTAATCCTCCTATTAAACGTAAATCCTGAGAATTATTTATATTATGAATAATTGCCCCGGCACATATAAAAAGTAAAGCTTTAAATAAAGCATGAGTTAATAAATGAAAAAATGCTAATTTATAATATCCTATTGACAAAATTATTATTATTAATCCTAATTGTCTTAATGTAGATAAAGCAATAATTTTTTTTAAATCAAATTCAAAATTAGCTCCTAATCCAGATATAAATATAGTTAATCCAGATAATAATAATAATAATTGACCCATTAAAGAATTATTTAATAAAATATTAAAACGAATTAATAAATAAATTCCTGCCGTTACTAAAGTTGAAGAATGAACTAATGCAGAAACTGGAGTAGGTGCTGCTATAGCAGCAGGCAATCAAGAAGAAAACGGAATTTGTGCACTCTTAGTTATAGCAGCTAAAACAACTAATACACCAATTAATATTATTTCCTTATCATTATATATAAACTCTAAATAAAAAATATAATTTCATCCTCCATAATTTAATATTCAAGCAATAGCTAATAATAAAGCAACATCCCCAACACGATTTATTAAAGCTGTTAATATTCCAGCATTATAAGATTTTACATTATTAAAATAAATAACTAAACAATAAGAAATTAATCCTAATCCATCCCAACCTAATAAAATTCTAATTAAATTAGGACTAATAATTAATAATATTATTGATATAACAAATATTAAAACTAATATAATAAATCGATTAATATTAACATCACCTAATATATATTCCTTTCTATAATAAATCACTAATGAAGAAATTAATAAAACAAAAGATATAAATATTAAACTTATTCAATCAAATAAAAAAGTTATTACAACTCTTATTGAATTTAAAGAAACTACTTCCCATTCTAAAAAAATAATGAATTCATGTATAATAAAATAAAAAGACATTATTAATAAACTCATTCTAATGAATAATAAAATAATAAAACTAATTAAACAAATTGACAAATTTTTCACAATTTAAAATGAATAAATTCATATCACTGATACCACAAATCAATATTTTAATTAAACTATTTAAATTTATAATCATAAAAAACTAATTTCAGATTTAAATATTAATAAATTTAATGGAAATCAATGTAAAAATAATAATAAATATTCACGATTAACTCCCATTCTAAAAGAATAAATTCCCGAATATAATTTTCCATGTTGACTATAAGAATATAAATATAATGTATAAGCAGCACTAAAAAAAGATAAAAAAATAAGTATAATTATTGATAATCAAGATCATCTAATAATTCTATTTAATAAAGAAATTTCACCTAATAAATTTAAAGTAGGAGGAGCCGCTATATTAGCAGAACATAATAAAAATCATCATAACGTTATTGAAGGTATAAAATTTAATAATCCCTTATTAATAAATAAACTTCGTCTTCCTAATCGTTCATAAGTAATATTTGCTAAACAAAATAATCCAGAAGAACATAATCCATGAGCAATCATTAATATATAAGAACCACATATTCCCCAATATGTTATTGTTATAAGTCCTCTTAAAACAATTCCTATATGTGCAACTGATGAATAAGCAATTAATGATTTTAAATCAGTTTGACGTAAACAAATTAATCTAACTAATACCCCTCCTACTAATCTAATTCTAATAAATCAATAATTATATTTAATTCCTGAAATTTGTAAAAAAAAAAAAACTCGTAATAAACCATAACCCCCTAATTTTAATATAATTCCAGCTAAAATTATTGAACCAGAAACTGGAGCTTCAACATGAGCCTTTGGTAATCATAAATGAACTAAAAATATTGGTATTTTAACTAAAAAAGATAAAATTAAAGAAAAATATAAAATAAGTAAATCATGATTATAATTATTCATAAGATAAAAACTTATAGTATTTAAATTATTATATAAATAAAAAATAGCAACTAATATTGGTAAAGAAACTAATAATGTATAAAATAATAAATATATTCCAGCTTGTAAACGTTCAGGTTGATATCCTCATCCTAAAATTAAAAATAAAGTTGGAATTAATCTTCTTTCAAAAAATAAATAAAACAAAAATAAATTTATTCTTCTAAATGTTAAAAATAATATTATTAATAATATTAATAAATTTAATAAAAATAAATTTTTATAATTATTAAATTTATTAATAGAATCTCTAGCTATTAATATTAAAGAACAAATTCAAAAACTTAACAAAACTATTCCAAATGAAAGTAGATCTAATCCTAAAAAATAAGAAATTATTACCCAATAATTTATGAAATATCCATAAATAATTATAATAAATATAATTAAAAATAATATATTCTGAACCATTCAAAATATATTATTTATAAAACAAAAAGGAAATAACAGTAATAATATAAATAAAATTTTTAACATTGTAAAATATTAAAAGACTGAAAATAATCATTCCCAAAACTACGAATTATTAATACTAAAATTGATAATCCTAAAACACCTTCACAAACTCTAAAAGTTATAAAAACTATTCTGAAATATCTTTCATAATTTAATATATTTAAATAAATAAATAATAAATAAAACAAAAATAAAACAATATATTCTAAACTCAAAAGTATTGATAATAAATGTTTTCGATTAGAAATAAAACTAAAAATTCCTATTATAAGAAAAAAAAAAGGTAATCCTCAATTAATAAATATTATCATTTAAAATATAACTAATTATTAATTAGTTTTAATAGTTTAATAAAAACATTGGTCTTGTAAACCAAAAATAAGAATAAATTCTTTTTAAACTTCAAGAAAAAAGAAATATCTTTATCATTAATCTCCAAAATTAAAATTTTAATTAAACTATTTCTTGATATTATACAACTTATATTATATAGATTAACACTAACATTCAGATTTATATTCTTACAAATAAGTCATCCCTTAAGTATAGGAATAATATTATTAATTCAAACAATAATAATCTGTTGTATTACAGGATTAATAACAAAAAGATTTTGATTCTCTTATATTTTATTTTTAATTTTTATTGGTGGAATATTAGTTTTATTTATTTATGTTACATCATTAGCCTCAAATGAAATATTTTCTTTGTCTATAAAAATAGTAGTAACAATAGTTAGTATTTTTTTATTAATAACTTTAACTTCTATATTTATAGATAATGTAATTTTAATATTTAATTCAACTAATAATGAAATAATTTCAATTACAAATATTAACTCCTTTATTACAGAAAATTCATTAAATTTAAATAAATTATATAATTATCCATCAAATATAATTACTATTTTATTAATAAATTATTTATTAATTACATTAATTGCAACTGTAAAAATTACAAATCTATTTAATGGACCTATTCGATCAATAAATTAACTAATGAATAAACCAATACGAATTAATCATCCTATTTTTAAAATTGCAAATAATGCCCTAGTAGATTTACCTTCTCCAATTAATATTTCCATGTGATGAAATTTTGGATCATTATTAGGATTATGTCTAATCATTCAAATTTTAACAGGATTATTTCTTGCAATACATTATACAGCAGACATTAATATAGCATTTAATAGAGTTGATCATATTTGTCGAAATGTAAATTATGGTTGATTATTACGAACATTACATGCTAATGGTGCTTCATTCTTTTTTATTTGTATTTATATACATATTGGACGAGGAATATATTACGGTTCATATTTATTTACTCCTACTTGATTATCAGGAACAATAATTTTATTTCTAGTTATAGGAACAGCTTTTATAGGATATGTATTACCATGAGGACAAATATCATTTTGAGGAGCAACAGTTATTACAAATCTATTATCAGCAATTCCATATTTAGGAATAGATTTAGTACAATGAATTTGAGGAGGATTTGCAGTAGATAATGCAACATTAACACGATTTTTTACATTCCATTTCATTTTACCATTTATTGTACTAGCAATAGTAATAATTCATTTATTATTTTTACATCAAACAGGATCTAATAATCCTATAGGATTAAATTCAAATTTAGATAAAATTCCATTTCATCCTTATTTTAGTTATAAAGATATTACAGGATTTATTGTAATAATTTTATTATTAACTATATTAACTCTATGAAATCCATACTTATTAGGAGATCCTGATAACTTTATTCCTGCTAACCCATTAGTAACTCCTCTTCACATTCAACCTGAATGATATTTCTTATTTGCTTATGCAATTTTACGATCAATTCCAAATAAACTTGGAGGAGTAATTGCTCTAGTTATATCAATTGCTATTTTAATAATTATACCATTTTATAATCTTAGAAAATTCCGAGGAATTGAATTTTATCCTATTAATCAAATCTTATTTTGAGTAATAGTAATTATTGTTCTATTATTAACATGAATTGGAGCACGACCAGTTGAAAATCCATATATTATTATTGGACAAATTTTAACTATTTTGTACTTCTTATATTATCTAATTAATCCATTAATTACTAAATGATGAGATAATTTATTAAATTAATAATCAGTTAATGAGCTTGAATAAGCATATGTTTTGAAAATATAAAATAGAAATTCTAATTTTCTATTAACTTTTTTTATTAAATTACTAAAATTTATTAACTAAAATAAACTTAATAAATAAATTTTTAAACCAATAAAAAATAATAAATAATTTAAAGAAAATGGTAAAAATCTTTTTCAAGCTAAATATATTAATTTATCATATCGAAAACGAGGTAAAGTTCCTCGTACTCAAATAAAAATAAATGAAATAAACATTAATTTTAAATAAAAAGTAAAACTAAAAACATTTCCACCTAAAAAAATTAATGAAAATAATATTCTCATAAATAAAATTCTTGCATATTCTGATAAAAAAATTAATGCAAAACTTCCTCTTCTATATTCAACATTAAATCCAGAAACTAATTCTGATTCCCCTTCAGCAAAATCAAATGGAGTTCGATTAGTTTCAGCTAAAGAAATAGTAAACCAAACAAAAGCTAAAGGATATAAAAGAAACAAAAATCATAAATAAAACTGATAATAATAAAAATTAATTATATTATAATCATTAATTAAAAAAACAAAAGATAATAAAATCAAAGCTAAACTAACTTCATAAGAAATAGTTTGAGCAACAGAACGTAAACCCCCTAATAAAGCATAATTAGAATTAGATGATCAACCTGCAATTATTACAGTATAAACTCCTAAACTTGTACAACATATAAAAAATAATAAACCTAAATTAAAAGAAAATAATTTAATAAAAAAAGGTATACATATTCACAATATTAAAGACAAAAATAAAGAAAAAATTGGAGAAAAATAATATGAAATATAATTAGATAATAAAGGATAAGTTTGTTCCTTAGTAAATAATTTAATTGCATCACAAAAAGGCTGAGGAATTCCCATAATTCCAACCTTATTTGGTCCCTTACGAATTTGAATATAACCTAACACTTTACGTTCAAGTAAAGTCAAAAAAGCAACTCTTACTAAAACACAAATAATTAATATCAAACTCATAATTAAAAATAAAATAATTTCTATATAAAACAAGTACTATTTGTAATATAAATTACATACATAAATTCTAAATTTATTACATTAATCTGCCAAAATAGTTAATAATTAATTATATTCTATTTATAAAAATAAAATTATTTATATATTTAATCCTTTCGTACTAAAATATATAAATTTATTAAAGATAGAAACCAACCTGGCTTACACCGGTTTGAACTCAGATCATGTAAGATTTTAAAAGTCGAACAGACTTAAAATTTAAACTTCTGCACCTAAAATTATATCTTAATCCAACATCGAGGTCGCAATCTTTTTTATCAATATGAACTCTCCAAAAAAATTACGCTGTTATCCCTAAAGTAACTTAATTTTATAATCATTAATAATGGATCAACTAATCATAAATTAATGATTTAAATTTTAAAAGTTAATTAAATTTTACTATCACCCCAATAAAATATATTAAATTATTATAATTAAATTAATCTATAAAATTAAAATAATTTATATATAAAGATTTATAGGGTCTTCTCGTCTTTTAAATTAATTTTAGCTTTTTGACTAAAAAATAAAATTTTATTATAAATTTAAATGAAACAGTTAATATTTCGTCCAACCATTCATTCCAGCCTTCAATTAAAAGACTAATGATTATGCTACCTTTGCACAGTTAAAATACTGCGGCCATTTAAAAATTCAGTGGGCAGGTTAGACTTTAAATTAATTTCTAAAAGACATGTTTTTGTTAAACAGGCGAATATTATTTTTGCCGAATTCTTTATATAAACTTATCAATTTAAAATAATTACACAAAATAATATACTAATTATATCATTATTAATTTATTTTTTACATTTAAATAAATATTTTAATAAAAAATTAAAATATAATAAATAATTTAATATAAAAATTAATTTATAACAAACTTAATAAAAATTGATAATTCTAAACATATAATATTCAAAATTTTTATTTACCATTTATAAAAATTTATTTTATAGCTTATCCCATAAAATACTTTTTTTTAAAAATTATTTAATTAAAAAAATAAATAAATAAATTTTAAAAAACTAAATTAAATTTATTTCTTAAAAAACTAGATAACTTTAAAAACGAATAACATTTCATTTCTAATAAATTATTTAAAATAATTTTGTCACATTAAATTTTATAATTTATTAAATCTTTTAAAATCGAGAAAAATATATACATATTTTTTATTTAATATACTCTGATACACAAGATACAACAAATTAAATTTTCTTTTTAAATAAAAATTTTTCATAATATTTCAATTTTATTTCACAATACTAATAAACTATTATTAAAATTATTTATTTTATATAATATACTAAAACAATCAAATTTATAATTACTTTTAATAACTTAAAATTAAAATTAAATAAAAATAATAAATAATTATTAATCAATCTATATTGATTTGCACAAAAATCTTTTCAATGTAAATGAAATACTTTACTAAATAAGCTTTAAATTGAATTCTAGATACACTTTCCAGTACATCTACTATGTTACGACTTATCTTATTTTAATAACAAGAGCGACGGGCGATATGTACATATTTTAGAGCTAAAATCAAATTATTAATCTTTATAAATTTACTTTCAAATCCAATTTTATTAAATTTTTCATATTTAAATCCACATAAATAAATTTTATTGTAACCCATTTATACTTAAAAATAAACTACACCTTGATTTGATATTAATTTTATTATAAATTACAGAAAATTATTATTCTTATAAAATATTCTAATAACAACGATATATAAATTGAATAACAATTTTAAGTAAGGTACATCGTGGATTATCGATTAAAAAACAGGTTCCTCTGAATAGACTAAAATACCGCCAAATTTTTTAAGTTTCAAGAATATAACTAATACTACTCAAATAAATAAAATTATACTTTAAATAATAGGGTATCTAATCCTAGTTTTTAATTAAAGTTTTATAGCTTCAATAACTCTTTATTTTAAAAAATATAAAATAAAACAAAAATTTCACCTAATAAATTATTATATATTTTAAAATCAAAAAATTTAACTATTATTAATAAAATTTATTTATATTATTTGTATAACCGCAACTGCTGGCACAAATTAAGTCAATATTATTTAATATTTCTATTTCTAAATTTCTTTAATTAATAATATCAATTACTGCAAATAAATAAAAATATTTACTTTTAAAATAAATAAATAATCACACAAAAATTTACATATAATATAAATTAATAATAAATTTCATAAGCCAAAATAAAACTTTATAAAAGAAATAACTAAATAAATAAATATTTAATAAAATAATAAATAAATTATATAAATAAATAAAATAAGTATATTTTTTATAATAAATTATAAACATTAACAATTATACATTTATAATAAAATTTATTTATAATAAATTTTGTTATAAATTTCATAATAGTAAATTTTAATTTAACTGTAATAATTTTTAATATTAATAAATTAAATTAGTAACTCCTCACTAACTAGCAAAATTTCAATATAATATCCCCATATATTATATCATTATATAGAAAAT